TCAACTTGAAGAATTATAACTTGACCTGATTTGAAATGCGGTCCTTTTTTGGCTATACATACATTTTCACAAAGAAACTGCCCAAGACTAACGATTGTATATGTCTCTTCACAATAATTGTAATGGAGAAAATACCAATTCAAATTGAATGGATTCAAAATGATGTTACTGCATGAATAGGGATTATAAATTTTACCATTTTCATCCAGTAAATAATATTTAAGTATTTGAAAAATCTGTTTTAAATTGTCAAGTTGCAAATAGTTAGTTACCAAGATCTGATTATGGGTTATTAAATGGGAAAATAAATCAAAATTATAAATTGGAAAGCCTGTTCCTAAGGAGCCCAACGAATTCCTAATTGGAATTAAGGGATCCTTTTTGATTGATTCTTTTATCACATTGGTAGATTTTACATCGTTGAATGGGCCTATTCGAGAACAATTGGATGATGACAAAATTATCAAAGATTGAGATTCCTTATTTCGATTGAACAACGTATGAATAGTTCCTTGATTTGGATTAAGGGATTCTTGAATCCTTGCCTTGGAATAGGAATAAATGGAAGAAAACGGATTGACATTAGCGCGATCTGATCCGATCAATCCTGAACCCGACAGATCGTTCCTTTTTCCGGTATACGAAATAGGCGACTTCGCTAAGTCGATTCTTAGAAAATCTCTAATCAAACCATTTGTCCTTATTTCAACAAAGGAAGCACAGGCTTTTTCGATCTTTTTGTCTTGGTCCCAATTCAACACTAAACAAGTCCGAACTAATTGAATACTTGTGTCCCAAATTTCAAGAATTGGGTCGTAATAAAGGATATAATTGACAACTCGAAGTTGTAGATTATCACTTTCCTGCAAGAGATCCGGCGGGAAAAGTCTTCCTAAATTTATACCATCCGTTTTTTTATATGGGACTACAGGTTGAACTAAAACAAAATACTTTTTTTCATACCTGGAAAGTTTCATTCGTTGGATATAGAGCCAATTTTTCAATTTTTTGTACTCTTTGGAATTTTGTTTTCCCCCTCCTGGTGGTATCAATCGGAATGCCTTATTTGTCTTTCCAGGAAAATGGATATCTCCAGAAAAGATTATCAGTTTCATTTTTTCTGCTTTTTTCTTCACTCGGACCAATCCGCCTACCCGACTTCTTCTATTTAAAGTGATTTGTGTATCTACCCCAATAATACTATTGTGCCGTACCATTATGGAAGAAGATTCGGCCAAAATGTGGACTTCTACGGGAATAAAAAAAAATGGATTTACTTCCTTTTGGTATTTTGGCCAAAATACCTTGACTCCTCGATACTCAATCAAATCCTCTTCGTTGACGATTGAATTCAGTTCTCTAGTCTCATATTTAGTAAGTCCCGAGCTCTTTCTTATATATCGAGGATCATCGAAATAAGCAAGAATACTATTTCTACGGAGAATACCATTTCTGGGGATTTCAATTGAGATACCTGAAGAAGGTATTAGTTGTTTCTCGCCTTCTTGAATCGAGTCGAGTGGGATGATGACTCTATTTCTTCGCCTCTTTGCCAATAAATCAGAATTACCGTCGAGAATGGTCGGATATCTGAGATTATAACGACCAGTACATGTCATTCGATTAAGTTCTGAATAATCAGGAATCCTATCTCCTTTTGGATTTTTACCAGAAAAATACGAACTAAAAAATTTGTGTCTCCCTTGATTATTAGTTACTGAGGGGTTAGAAATATATCTTCGCTTAACAGAAAGAGAATAAGCGTTCATTTGATCTTGATCCTTGTGGATCGAACAGGGGCCTAGGCTGTATCTCCAGGGCTCCCCTAATAATATCCATAAATGACTTGTTTTTGGTAAGAGATGAATATTACCATATGTAAATTCAGGTGCATGGTACACATCAGTATTCCAGTGCATTTCGCCCTCTGAGTCAGAATAAATATGTTTTCGAACCTTCTCTTTCAAATTCAAAGTGGATGTTCTCGCGCGAATTTCAGCAATGACTTGTTCTGATTCTACATATTGATCGTTTTGAACTAAAAGAAAACTTTTGGGCGGAATACACACATTGTGTATAATATCTTCACTCTCAATAGTTACATACAAGTCTCTAGAACATAGAAAAGCAGGATGTCCATGACGTGTACGTGTTGGATGAACCAAATCCTCATTGAATTTTATTTTTCCATTAGAGGGGGCTCGCACATGTTCTGCAGTACCCCCTGTGAATACTCCGCCGGTATGAAAAGTTCTTAATGTTAATTGAGTGCCCGGTTCTCCAATAGATTGACCTGCAATAATACCTACAGCTTCTCCCAATTCGACCAGGTCGTCATGAGCTGGACTCCGGCCATAACATAATTGACAAATCCAAGATGTACTCCTACAAGTAAAGGGGGTTCGAATAGAGATTGGTTGTGCTCTAAAAGTTATGAATCTATTGACAAGTCCAACCCCAATATCTTGATTTCTAGTAGCAATGCATCGCGAACCTATATATATATCATCTGCTAATACACGCCCAATTAATGTTTGGATAAAAATCCTGTCCGCCATCATTCCATTTCGAGGACTTACAGAAATACCTCGAAGGGTGCCACAATCTGTTCGACGTACAACAATGTGTTGAACTACTTCAACAAGTCTGCGCGTGAGATATCCTGCATCTGATGTTCGGATAGCGGTATCCACAACTCCTTTACGGGCTCCGTAGCAAGAAATAATATATTCTGTTAAAGAGAGTCCTTCGCGTAAATTGCTTTGAATGGGTAAATCAATCATTTGCCCTTGGGGATCCGACATTAATCCTCTCATACCTACTAATTGATGTACCTGAGATGCATTTCCTCTGGCTCCCGAAAAAGACATTATATGGACTGGATTAAAAGGATCGGTCATCCGAAAATTAGGATTCATTTCTTGTCGCAAATATTCACTTGTGGCATACCATATCTCGATCGATTGACGTAATTTTTCTACCGCGTGTACATTCCCATAATGATGGTGTTTTTCCAAAATAAAACTTTGTTGTTCAGCGTCTTGAACTAGCCATCTTTTAGAAGGTATTGTTAAAAGATCATCAATTCCTAATGAAATGGATGCGGCGGTAGCTTGTCGGAAACCCAGAGTCTTTACTTGATCCAGGATATGTGATGTATATCCTATTCCATAGTGATCAATAAATCGACTAATAAGTCGTTTCATGGCAGTTCCGTCTATCACTTTATTGTGAAAGACCTGAGTGGGCCGTTCTGCCATCAGTACCTCCATATTGCGCTGAGTAGAATTTGACAATGGGTTTGAGTCAGTGATTGGAAAACTTCCTTTTCTAGATCTTGATTCACGTAGAAATTCCGCAATTATAGTCCTAGTTAAACCGGCGAGACTCGAATTCCCCCCGGTAGCATAGAATTACAACAGCCCTGCCAAAATCCCTGTATGGCTTCTTCTATTTCTCGATAAAGAGAAATATGACCAAGAGTGGTTCGAATATATATATAAATAATTTCTTTTTTTATACTTCTTACTATTAGATAGTGTCCATAAATCTCATAATAGGTCCCCAAAGATTCATAGTGAATTTCGATGGGAGCTTCTCTTGCAGCAATAACGCGTTGATCTAGTCGCCACCGCAGCCACAAAGGACTACCTAAATTGATTCGTTTTTGCCGATAAGCTCCAATTGCATCATAGGCATTACAAAAAAAGGGTTCTTCTTTTTTTGTATACTTATAGTTATTATCTTCATTTTGATAGTTTCTACGATTACATGGATTATACCTATTTACACAAATACCCCGACGATTTCCACTCGTTAAGACATAGAGTCCACTAAGCATATCTTGAGTTGGTGCAGAAATGGGATCTCCAATAGTTGGAGACAAAAGATTCATATGAGAAAACATAAGTAAACGTGCCTCTGCTTGAGCCTCCAAAGATAAAGGCACATGAACAGCCATTTGATCTCCGTCAAAGTCTGCATTGAAGCCCTTACAAACTAATGGATGTAAACAAATAGCACGCCCTTCCACTAAAACGGGGAGGAATGCCTGTATGCCTAATCTATGCAGAGTAGGCGCTCTATTCAGCAATACAGGATGGTCATCCAGAATTTCCTGAAGTATTTCCCATACAATCGGTTTTTTTTTCCGAATTTGACTCTTAGCAACTCCTATGTTCGAGGCAAGATGTTTTCTAATTAGGTCACGAATTACAAATGCCTGGAAAAGTTCTATTGCTATTTCGCGAGGCAATCCACATCGATGTAATGAAAGTGAAGGGCCCACGACAATCACTGACCGCCCTGAATAATCAACCCGTTTACCAAGCAGAGTCTCGCGAACTCTTCCTTCTTTGCCTTCAATTACATCTGAAAGCGACTTGTAAACTCTATTATGATCATCCCTCATTGGTTGTCCGCAGATTCCATTATCAAGAAGTGCATCCACGGCTTCTTGTAGCAATTTTTCCTGAGATATTATTAATTCTTCTGGCGTAGCTATACTTGTTGTTAATAGATCTGTAAGAGTATTATTCCGATAGATAATTCTTCTATAGATTTCATTAATATCCGAGGTCACTAGTTTATCCTCATCTATATGATAGATTGGTCTCAACTCAGGAGGAAGAACTGGTAATAGACACAAAACCATCCATTTTGGTTCTATATTTGTTCGAATAAAATGCTTAGCCAATTCCATGCGTCTAAGCAAAAAATCTTTTCTTCTTCCAACTTTTCGGTCTTCCCATTCATTCCCTGTGGGTTCCTCTTCCTCCAATTCTTTCCATTCTAACAATGAATAATCTATAATACTTCGTAAATCTAGATTGGCTAATTGTTGTCTGATAGAACCTCCCCCGGTAGACATCTCTCGATTTCGAAATGTATCGAAGCTCCGGGTAGTAAAAAAAATTGGGATCCTGTATTTCCAGGGTTGGATTTCATATTCCAATAAACCCCGTAATCGTAAAAAAGTGGGTTTTTTATCTATGGGCCTA